CGATGTACTCAATAGAAAATTCCTCCATTTCTTATAGTATAAGATGAGGGTTTTCTACATTCTTAGCTTCGGACTAGAAACTGAGGATCAAATAAAATATGAATCCGACGAATTGGTTTCTAATAATTCAAAGTAAAGTAAAGGGCATTATAGGGTTACTCTTCTTTTGTTCTAAAATATAAAAATGGATTAGCCAAATTAATAAATAAAAAAAAAAGGATCAAAATAGATATTTTTCCGATTTGATTCTATATTAATTCAAAGAAAAAGAAAGTTTTTCTTTTTTTGAATTGAATGAAGTTACACAACAAAGTTCTTATTCTATTTTAATATAATAAAAAGATTTTTATTATATTAGTTTACTCAACTCAAGAGTTGCTCAATGAATCTGTTGATTTGGAATCACAGGATGAGTAGATGTCACAGATGATGAATGAATTTTTTACCTATGTCACTCTATTTTTATTCGTCTATAATGATTGATTGATGAATCAAAAACTTTCAATTGTATTTTTCAAGTGTTTGCTTATCTTCCTATCTTTCTTTCAAAAATGGAAACTTAGGGAAGTGCTTTTTAAACATATGTATAAAAGGAGCATATTTCATTTAGCCTCTTCATGCCCACTATAACTAGTTATTTCGGTTTTCTACTAGCAGCTTTAACTATAACCTCATCTCTATTTATCGGTCTGAGCAAGATACGACTTATTTGATTTGAAATTATGAAATTAATTGAATGAACAATTCATAAAAATAAATCTTTCTGGGATATTCAATATATTTTATAGTTCCTTACCGTGTCAATTTCCAATTCTTGGTCATTGAGATTCATGGGCAATACAGATTAATATTTAAGGATATATATTACCTCCCCCTTTCTCCTTTCAAACAAATTAAAATGATTGAAGTTTTTCTATTTGGAATCGTGTTAGGTCTAATTCCTATTACTTTGGCTGGATTATTCGTAACTGCATATTTACAATACCGACGTGGTGATCAGTTGGACTTTTGATTAACTAACATCTTTTTTGTTTATTGACCTCCTATTTCTTTGTTTTAATCCTAATCTGCCGGAGGTCAAATTCAGACTTTAAACTGCTGTTCCATTATTCCAGTGTCATTTTCGATCTAACAAGAATGGAATCGCGCTCTGTAGGATTTGAACCTACGACATCGGGTTTTGGAGACCCGCGTTCTACCGAACTGAACTAAGAGCGCTTTATTTTCATAAAAAATTTTTTGTGATCCCAATTCATCTTGCATGCATATACTATCATAATCTATATATAGAAATAGATATATATAGAACTCTCATAATATATTGATAGAATATATATCTATTTCTATTGAGTATGTATGTCCTATTTTAATCGGTCTCAATTGATCCCTTGTTACTGCTCATAAGATAAGTAATAGTTAGAGATAGGGATGACAGGATTTGAACCCGTGACATTTTGTACCCAAAACAAACGCGCTACCAAGCTGCGCTACATCCCTTTCAATTGGTTTACAATGTTATTGTAAAGAATCTTTGTCTTGTTTTCCACATCTTGATTTTTTCCGTTGATATATAAATTATCTTGCCATTTTTTTCTTTTTAGTTTCATATCGTATAATATAAACATATAATTAGAATATTCATTATAATAATAATAAAAGACATACATATGAAATCCCCCTAACAAATGAATATTTTTAGGGAATGCTCGGGCAGAGCAGAAATGGACTTCTTTTTTTTTGTTAAAAAAAAAAAGAATATCTAATGAATCGTTGTACATTTCAATTTGAATTAGGAATTCCGCGTACAAATACAAGTGGTTATTAACTAAATAATCATATAACCATCTGATAAATAATCATATAACCATCTGATCATATTCATATATGGAATTATGTATTACAAATTACAATAAAGAATAAGAATTAAGAATAAAGAAGGAGGATTTTAAATGCGAGATCTAAAAACATATCTCTCCGTGGCACCAGTGGTAAGTACTCTATGGTTCGGGGCTTTAGCGGGTCTATTGATAGAGATCAATCGTTTATTCCCGGATGCATTGATATTCCCCTTTTTTTCATTCTAGTTATTGACACGGGAAGGGGTGAAGAAGATTAGAGATACAATCAAATATCTGTGATTAATCTCCCCTTCTCCTTCTTTTTTTTTTAGAATTAGAATAAAGGTTAGAAAAGAGAAAGAATAAAGTCGGATTCGGCCTCAGTGAAACTCAGAATTCGGTCTAGGCTTCAATTGAATTTAATTAATAAGAAATTCGAAATTCAATTAATAATCAATTCCATTTCTATTAATTTCTATTAAATAATAGGGTGAGACCAGAAATGGAAATGGAATGGCTAGGACGGGGCAATAATATCATACAGGATACTTAAATGAAAACTGAAATACTGAACTGTGATTCTAAATATAGTTAGAAATCATTGTATTACTTAAATTTTACTATACTATATTGATTACAACGAGATCCTTCATGATTTGATTTCGAGTTAGCAACTTCTATTATTTTTTTTTTGTTCCTTTCTTCTTCGCTTCGAATCGTAAAATAGAAGAGTTAAGTGAATAAAAAACCCAAAGGAGGTTCATGGCCAAGGGTAAAGATATTCAAATAAGGGTTATTTTGGAATGTACCAGTTGTGTTCGAAACAGTGTTAATAAGAAATCAACGGGTATTTCCAGATATATTACTCAAAAGAATCGACACAATACGCCTAGTCGATTGGAATTGAGAAAATTCTGTCCCTGTTGTTGCAAACATACGATTCACGGGGAGATAAAGAAATAGAGAAAATCGATCGCTTGTGTGTCACCTCTCCAAGGAACATGAAAAATGATATATTTTTTTATATTGTTATAAATTATATTAGAAATTGTGTATATAACATATATTTAAAAATATAATTTTATAATTAAAAAGAATTTAAAAAGAATAAGAATAAAAAATAGAAACAAAACAAATCCTATTTTGTAAGAAATAGGATTTCCGGGATAAGGAATAAACAAACCATGGATAAATCTAAGCGACTTTTTCTTAAATCCAAGCGATCTTTTCGTAGGCGTTTGCCCCCGATCCAATCGGGGGATCGAATTGATTATAAAAACATGAGTTTAATTAGTCGATTTATTAGTGAACAAGGAAAAATATTATCTAGACGGGTGAATAGATTGACCTTAAAACAACAACGATTAATTACGATTGCTATAAAACAAGCTCGTATTTTATCTTCGTTACCTTTTCTTAATAATGATAATGAAAAACACTTTGAAAAAAGCGAATCGGCCGCTAGAACTACTGGTCTTAAAACAAAAAAATAGGGTTACTCTTCAATTGAATTCAAATTCTAATCTAAACTCAAATCAAATGTGGATTTATGTTTTGTTCGAAAACTGCGACAATCCAATTTGGATTATCGTGTTGTAAGAAAAAGAGAATCGGTGAAGAAGAATAAATCTTTTTTTATTGAACGTGGTTGCTCATTTTGATGACTTTATCATATGATTCTATTTTATCATACAAATCTCTACTCTACCTTCCCGGAGTTCAGTCTCCGGGGAATTTTTATGATCTCATTGGAAATCATATAAAGACAATTCCTATTTAATATAGCTATTTGTGCAAGTATTTTACGATTAAGAAGCAACCGCTTCTTGTACAGATTATACATTAATATACTATAACTATAGTATACCTTTTTTTGATTCTCACGAATTACTGCATTTATTCGACTGATCCACAAACGACGAAAATCTCTTTTTTTCCTATCTCTATCCCGATGAGCCGAAACCAAAGCTTTTATTTTCTGTTGAGTAATAGTTCGAGTAAGTCTTGAATGAGCCCCTCGAAAGCTTGATGTAAATAAACGAATTTTTGTCCTACGTTTCCGAGCTATATATCCTCGTTTAATTCTGGTCATTGAATAAATGAAACTTTGATGAATAATTAATTTTTTGATGAATAACTATTTTATTTGATTTCTTTTCTTTCAGTTATTCTTTTTCCTTTACTAGTCTATTAATAATAAAAACGGATTCTTCCAATGTATAAAATAAATAATTCCAATGGCTTTTGCTACTATAACCTTCCCAACCACTATTTTTTCTTTTTATTTCTAAGCATTTAACCTCGAAATAAGAAATTGTATTGATACTAGGTATCAAAAAAACATATTCAATTAAATAGAAATGGATAAAGAAATAGTGGATTCCATCGTTTCTATAGTTACTTCTTAAACGGTGAGGTCCTCTCTATACACCGGAGCCCCTTCTCTCATTTAATCAATGCTATTGTTAACTTGTACAGTTTACACTCTTTGGCTCTACCCATGAAATAGCTAGTAATAGGTCTTTCACAACGAAATCTAACTATAATACAGTAACGGTATTTAAGTATGAAGATTAGCTGGGTAGCTGACCCTGTTAGTCCGTTCTTGCAAGAATAAGGGCATAATCTTTCCGCTTTTTAATTTTGAAATAGGATTCCCCCTGCTTAATGGATAAGCATTTGCTACCAATGGGGAAGTCTTTCTCATCTGAAATTGCAAATTGAGGTGATTGGATTTGCACCAACGGAAACCATAAATTTGATACACAATAGAAGGATATATATTATTAATAATTTTTTTTTAAGGAATGGAGTTTTTCCATTCTATCCTAACCGATCACTGATACTGGAATAATTTGTTTCCTCTCTTTTGTCTTAGTCCATGATCGGAACGAGTCGCACATACACCCTAGTACATGTTCCTCGGCGCTGAGGGCATCCCCGAAGGGCGGGGGATTTCGTGACATTTCTGATTGGCTGTCTTGTGTTTCTAATAAGTTGTTTAATAGTTGGCATGTTGAATCGTATACATAATGAGCTGGTTTAGATCAATCCTAACCCGATGATTATGAATTACTTATATTTATTCTATATTAATAGATTAATTAATAGAGATATTATATTAAATCCGGTAAGAAGATAAAATCTCAAATTGTGTATTTGCGCGGAATCCCTGCTAATTTTTTTTTTTTATTGAATGAACCGCTACAAGATCAACAATTCCATGAGCTTGGGCTTCTGCTGCTGACATAAAAACATCCCTTTCCATGTCTTCGGATACAACCCATAAAGGTTTGCCCGTTCTTTGTACATAAACCCTTGTGATAGTTTCGCGCAGTTTCAGTAATTCTTCCGCTTCCAGGATAAATTCTGCCGTTTGTGCCTCATAAAAAGAACTTGCGGGTTGATGAATCATTACCCTGACGATATAACATAATAAAGGGTTCCTCTATCTCGCACAATAAGGCGAGAGATAAAGAATAATAAAAAACAAAGATAGAATTGAACAACCGTACAGGCATCTTTTGCATATTGCATACGGCTCCACTATGGAATTGGTTTTTACCTTCCTTCCATCAAAGAAATAGAAAATCTCGAGGGTCTATCAGACCTAGATCGGTAAATGATCCAATAACCACCCTTCCTTTTTTTGTTTTGGAGTAGTTAAAAAATACTATGATGGTTCCGTTGCTTTATTATTTCGTCTCTTATTCAGCAATCCCAAAGTTTCTTTTTTTTTTCAAATATATATAAGTTATATAAGTAAAAAAATCGTGTTTTTTTATTTTCATATTCTTTCGTAACATAAATATTGTTAAAAGCTTTTCGGTGTGAAAACAAAAAAGTTTGTGACGCTGAAATAGGCTCCTGATGATAGATCAGATAAAATCGGAAATACCCGTTTTCTCATACTACTCTTTCGATACATAATCGAATAGTTTTCAAAAATTTCGCATATCGAATTCGAAGTGCCATGCTATTATTACTTAATATTCATATGGCGAAGGCATAGTCTTCTTTTTTTTTTCTCAAATAAAAGACTCATTGGCGCCAAGCGTGAGGGAATGCTAGACGTTTGGTAATTTCTCCTCCTGCCAAAAGAAAAGATCCCATTGAAGCGGCTAATCCCATGCATACTGTCTGTACATCTGGTTGCACAAATTGCATAGTATCATAAATAGCTATTCCGGGTATTACCCATCCGCCCGGAGAATTTATAAACAAATACAAATCTTTGGTATCATCCTCCATACTGAGATATACCATAAGGCTAATAAGTTGATTCGATATCTCATTATCAACCCCTTGGCCTAAAAAAAGTAGTCTTTCTCGATAAAGTCGGTTGATTAGGATAAAATTTTATCCCTTAGGAGCCGTACATGCACCTTTTAATGCATACGGTTCACCAAAAATCGCGAAAAAGAATCAATGTGTAGATTTCAACCCTCTTTCTTTTTTCATAGCAGATTTTTCGAACTTCTAACGAAAGGTCTTTTTCTTACATTTTTCAAGAAAGACGACTTTTGACCCGTTTATCTATATTAATCTATAAAAAAAATATACTAAACACTTATTGAACTAACTTTTCATTGATGTATTGTTTTCATCGAGATCGAATCCAAATCGCGATGTAATTTTCTTGTTTCTGAATGGGCTTCTTCAATTCTTTTAGGTTTCTGTTCTACTCCGAGTAAAGATCTACCCGATTTTGATTTGCACATATAGCACAAATACTCCAATACCACGTCTTTTTGCTACGACTTCTTTTTTTTCTTCAATTTATTTCATGTTTTCCAGCAAATACAAATATATGATAGAAGTAGTAATTGTAGATATATTACCAATTGGGTTTTTACAGAGCCTGGATGCTTCATTTTATTGGTCCAACCAAGCCAACCATAAATTATTGTAAATTGATAATATTAATCTGGATACCTCCCCAAAAAATAGATTTAATTACCCTTCACGCTCCAAATTTTTGCTGATTCAATCAATCTTTTTTGGGGTGAAAGAGAGGATATCTCGATCGGGGGAGAGAACGGGGAAATCCCATATGACCCAATATATCTGACAAGTCGCACTATACGTCAACCCAAGATGCATCTTCCTCTCCAGGATTTCGAAAGGGTACTTTTGGAACACCAATAGGCATTAAATGAAAAAAGAATTAAATTAAGTAAGTAGTTTATCTCGCTTTGATGCGGAAACGTAACAATGGGTTTATTGTCTTAATAATGATTGGTCTTTATCATATTTGATTTATAGATTGAATAAATTCGTAAAAAAAATCCTAAATACAAAAGAAAGACCAAGTGACTAAAGGAAAATTCTTACGAATAGGTTCTTTGAGTGATGAACAAATATGTCTGCATTCATTGATATAAAGATATAAACACTCATATAAAATACGGTCAACCCCCCTTCCCCTCCACCATTGCGTATTGTTACTTATCGGGTATAGAATAGATCTGCTTCTTTTGTTCCTACGAATAGAATTCTTCCATTATTACTAAAAAACTAGAACAAATAAATATTAATCCTTTACCCGAGATAATCCACTAAAAAGAGAGGGTCCATAGTATAGTTTTTTACAGTGCAATAAAGTTACATAGTGTCTATTTTTTGTTGATATAAGAGGTATTTTCATGGGTTTGCCTTGGTATCGTGTTCATACTGTCGTATTAAATGATCCCGGCCGTTTGCTTTCTGTCCATATAATGCATACAGCTCTGGTTGCTGGTTGGGCCGGTTCGATGGCTCTATATGAATTAGCCGTTTTTGATCCCTCTGACCCTGTTCTTGACCCAATGTGGAGACAAGGTATGTTTGTTATACCCTTCATGACTCGTTTAGGAATAACCAATTCATGGGGCGGTTGGAGTATCACAGGAGGGACTATAACGAATCCAGGTATTTGGAGTTACGAAGGTGTGGCCGGGGCACATATTGTGTTTTCTGGCTTGTGCTTTTTGGCGGCTATCTGGCATTGGGTATATTGGGATCTAGAAATCTTTTGTGATGAACGTACAGGAAAACCTTCTTTGGATTTGCCCAAAATTTTTGGAATTCATTTATTTCTTTCAGGGGTGGCTTGTTTTGGTTTTGGCGCATTTCATGTAACAGGATTGTATGGTCCTGGAATATGGGTGTCCGATCCTTATGGACTAACCGGAAGGGTACAATCCGTAAATCCCGCATGGGGTGTGGAAGGTTTTGATCCTTTTGTTCCAGGGGGAATAGCCTCTCATCATATTGCAGCGGGGACATTGGGCATATTAGCGGGCCTTTTCCATCTTAGTGTCCGTCCACCCCAACGTCTGTACAAAGGATTGCGTATGGGAAATATTGAAACCGTCCTTTCCAGTAGTATCGCTGCTGTCTTTTTTGCAGCTTTTGTTGTTGCTGGAACTATGTGGTATGGTTCAGCAACTACCCCGATTGAATTATTCGGTCCCACTCGTTATCAATGGGATCAGGGATACTTCCAGCAAGAAATATATCGAAGAGTTGGTGCTGGGCTAGCCGAAAATCAAAGTTTATCAGAAGCTTGGTCTAAAATTCCCGAAAAATTAGCCTTTTATGATTACATTGGCAATAATCCGGCAAAAGGGGGATTGTTTAGAGCGGGCTCAATGGACAATGGGGATGGAATAGCTGTTGGGTGGTTAGGACACCCTATCTTTAGAGATAAAGAGGGGCGTGAACTTTTTGTACGTCGTATGCCTACTTTTTTTGAAACATTTCCGGTTGTTTTGGTAGACGGAGACGGAATTGTTAGAGCCGATGTTCCTTTTCGAAGGGCGGAATCGAAGTATAGTGTCGAACAAGTAGGTGTAACTGTTGAGTTCTATGGTGGCGAACTCAATGGAGTCAGTTATAGTGATCCTGCTACTGTGAAAAAATATGCTAGACGTGCTCAATTGGGTGAAATTTTTGAATTAGATCGTGCTACTTTGAAATCTGATGGTGTTTTTCGTAGCAGTCCAAGGGGTTGGTTTACTTTTGGACATGCTTCGTTTGCTCTGCTCTTCTTTTTCGGACACATTTGGCATGGTGCTAGAACCTTATTCAGAGATGTTTTTGCTGGTATCGATCCAGATTTGGATGCTCAAGTAGAATTTGGAGCATTCCAAAAACTTGGAGATCCAACTACAAGAAGACAAGTAGTCTGATACAACATTGTTTTGTTCCTTTTGGACTTTATTTTCTTTTTGTGATTTGAATTTGACATAGGGAACCGGATAAATCTTGATTTGAATCGCTACCTTTTCTTTTACTCTTGTTCTTTCTTTTTCTTTATCCGAGAGACGATCCCCAATAAACAGGTATGAAAGCTATAATTGTAAACCACGATCAAATCCATGGAAGCATTGGTTTATACATTCCTCTTAGTTTCTACTTTAGGAATAATTTTTTTCGCTATCTTTTTTAGAGAACCACCTAAAGTTCCAACTAAAAAGATGAAATGATTTTTCATTATCTCAATTGAAGTAATGAGCCTCCCAATATTGGGAGGCTCATTACTTCAACTAGTCCCCATGTTCTTCGAATGGATCTCTTAGTTGTTGAGAGGGTTGCCCAAAAGCAGTATATAAGGCGTACCCAGTAAAACTTACAAGTAAACCAGATATAGAGATGGCAACTAGGGTTGCTGTTTCCATTATTATATAATTTCAAGACAAAAATGGATCTAGGATAAGATCATTTATTTACAGCGGAATGGTATACAAAGTCAACGGATCTCAATGAATAAAAAATAGGATTTATGGCTACACAAACTGTTGAGGGTAGTTCTAGATCTGGTCCAAGACGAACTACTGTAGGGAGTTTATTGAAACCATTGAATTCGGAATATGGTAAAGTAGCTCCTGGGTGGGGAACTACTCCTTTGATGGGTGTTGCAATGGCTCTATTTGCGATATTTCTATCTATTATTTTGGAGATTTATAATTCTTCCATTTTACTGGACGGAATTTCTATGAATTAGATTCACAAGAACCGACTAACTAGTTTTTCAATACAAAGTGAAGCATTTAGGTCTTAGATTTTTAGCTCATTCTATTTTGGTTTGGTAGTTCGACCGTGGAATTTATTTTCTTCTGTATTTCCGGAATATGAGTGTGTGACTTGTTATAATGGATCCTATTGATAGTACAGAGAGT